TCCCTTCCGGTCTGTTCAGCAAATGTACAAAGTGGAGCTGCCCGCTGTTTGGGGGTAGCATACCTGCTAGACGTAGCCGCCGGTTGGCTGACCCAACTCCGAAAACGATGAGAACGCGGAACATTCCCCTTCCACGTTCTCATCTCGGAGCTGGTCACTGTGGCGTGGCTGAATGTAGAGCAGTCCGCTCCTACAGCGTTTGATCAGTAGATTATTTAGAACTTCGGAAGATGGTCAAGGCTCTGCAAGACCAAGCCACTGCACTAGATGCGCATGTAGTCGTAGTAGTCGGCCCAGAATGCCTTTGTTCTATACTATACTAGACTACACTTCGGATGAATGGGGAATTACGTCGCTCTTTGATCAGCAGAATAAGGCCTACGAGCTCTCTGTTTTATGGCAGAGATCTCTCCACACCAAGGAACCGAATCACAATGGATCGAAGCCCTCCTTTTCCTTCCAATTAGTGATATTCCCCGGTGTGGCCGGCCCCGACTACATGGGAACAGATCCTTCTTCCGCGGAATCTAAACTTTTAACCATTTCCACTGACGAGCTTTCTCGCGAGCTCTTTCTTCTCGGGAACATCTCGAAATCGAGCGGGCAGCAAGAAGAAGAATAAACCTATCCTTAATCTGTTCCCATGTAGTCGGCATTCTAGAAGCGAAGCTTCCCAGCCGCCTGCCTCCTTGTGTGGAAATGCTTTTCATGATCTCCAGCTCTTTCCCACCAGCTCGTTCTCCACTAGGCATCTAGGCGAACCCGCCGGGTTAACTCAACGTAAAGAAAGTGAGTGCTTACTAATAGCGAAAGGCTAACATCTCTCCGTCAGAAGGCGAACATCAGGTAACTTCGTGCTGTAAGACGACAGGTTGGTAATGAAAAGCAATGTACTAAGAAAGCGCAACTCTATTAGGCCGAGCGAGAAAGAAGGGTTGTCAGTTCGGGTAAGAAAGAGAGGTGAGGTGACTAGCTTAGTGACTGTATTCAATCTAAAAGGTTGGCTAAGTGACCGTCAGTGCTGTTACCTTCTAGTAAGAAAGCGGTCTTTCAGTCTTTAACAGTTGCTTCAAAAGTCAATTCAAGGTTGCCACCTTTCCTTTTTTTTAGTAGTATGAGCTCTCATTGAGAGAGCGTTTCGGCGGGAAATCGCTAAGTTGGTTAGAGTCCTGGTCCGTCACGCCAGAAGTAGCGGGTTCGAACCCAGCGTAGAAAACGGAAGTGCGCAAGAGTGCCTTGACGGAACGGAACTATAAAGAATGAAACCTGTAGCACTTCTCCGGTTGAGTTTCCATTCCGTTCCGGCAGCTGACTACACTACACCTAAAAGAATGCAGGGTTCGAATCAAAAAAAAGTAGTGAAAGTTGCTCGAATTGAGAAATCAATGTCAGGGAAGTAGGTGCTAGTCCCTTGGTGTCCCAGTCGTTAATAATAATCTTTTTCATTAGAATAAGAAAATCAAACAATAAATTACGAGGAATTAACAAAAACTACATTTGATTGACTATAATCTCTTTGTCCCCCGCCGGGTGAGCCTAATATTAATAACAACTCTAAAGGAAAGGATGATACACTGGAGTGAAGGACAGAGCACAAAAGGCTTTTTTTTCTGGAGATGGAGAGAAAAAGTAAGCGGATCTCTTCCCTCCCGGTCCGTCCCCATTAGTGGATATACGGAATTGGAAAGGAATTCCAGATCATTCAGATTGAAGGTTCGGGATATGGATGGAATCGAGAGGGAAGAAAGAGTCCGGTTTCAGAGGCTTGATCAACTGTGTGTGTAATCATGGATCATAAAAAAATCCCTAAATGCTTCTTTATACTGTCGCCACGGAAAAGGTTCAGGTAAGGAGAACTCTTAGATTCTCAAGTTTTAGAGAGTCTTTATGAAAATAAATCTCCACCTGTGCGTGCCCTTCCTCCCAAAGCATTCCGTCTGATATACGTACTGGTATCACCCTGTGAAGCAAAGTCGGACAAGGGGGGAAAGACATGGAATTGATAGGGAACCGTAGCCAAGTGGCTAAGGCATGAGTCTGCAAAACTTCTATTCGTCGGTTCGAATCCGACCGGTTCCTACAGCGCCATTCCACCCATCATTTTTTTACATGGTTAGTGGATAGAACGGGGGCCCCAGATCAAAGGTTCAAAGCTGAGAATTCGAGTGAGACTTTCTTTTTGCAAATTCCAGTTTCATTCATTTATACCTATAATATCCACGCTGGCAGGTCCCCACCCCTTTCAGTGCACACCTTTCAGCTCTCTCCCCCAAGGTCAATCTATTTATTAAGGTTGAGTTTCCATTCCGAAGTATACGTATACGGATCAACTGCTCCCGGCTCGGAGAGGCTCATGCTTGATCTCAACGCCCTTACGAGGTGGTGGGGTCCGATGGAGGAAAGCAGAGGTGGAGGAAGGGCCACGCGAACAAACTTGGATCCCAATTTGGAGCGGGGGGGGGGCGGAGAAATAAGAAGAACTCCGTCTACTCGGGGAGGAGATTGAAATGGTGGACCGAAAGGAATGGTCCATCTTGGAGGGCGGGGCTGCCTCGTGGTGCGAAGACATTTGAGTGGAAAGGGATCTCCATGCTATATATGACAAGGGGACTGATCCCGTGCGTGGCATGGGCCCGCCCGCATAAAAAGTCGAGCAAGGACTCGGTACCGACAATAGTCTCGGTAGCTTTATATCCCCTATATTCAAAAAACTCCTTATTCCCTTCTCTTCCAAGAATGGATTGGAGAAAGGCGGATTTGAGAGAATTGCATGCATGCAAGGTCTCTGCCAGCCAACATTGTAGCCCCCGATCCGTCCCCAGATTCGATTCATGTATTTACTAAGACTTCTGCTACCCCTGCTCGGTAGTTCCGCTGCAGGTGCTTTAGGACCTTTCCTGGGCTCCGAAGGAAGCGCCATAGTAAGCACTACGTCTCTTGAATTATCCTTTATTTCATCCTTTACCCCTTCTTATGAAGTCGCACTGGGAGCTAGTGCTTGCTATCCCAAAGACCGTGGATCCTATCCGAAATCTTTTATGCTTCTTGTTTGCTTATTGAAGAAGTTTGATAGTCATGTTCATTTTGCTTACATTCAACAGTAACTTGTCTTTATTCCATTTCCTAAATGCCCTTTAATGGTAGGGGGATCCCTATCTTTCTTTTTTACTGTTCGATTTTCATTTTCTTGCTTGAGATAACTTTATTCAATCATTCCTGGGATGGGAGGGAGCTTTAGACTTTTGGTTCCGTTCCAGCAAGAAAACGGCAACTAATTCATCATGGCAAACAAGCAACTCCTGAGCGCGCTAGCGCGAAAGCCCCATTCAATAAACGTAAGGTGCTAACGCCAACAAGCAACGGTAGAGCGCTAACGCGCGAAAGCCCCATTCAATAAACGTAAGGTGCGTTAGCCCTTTATATATATAGGGCGTTTTCTTGCTTATATATAGGGCGTTTTCTTGCTGGCCTCAACTCGCAATGAAATAGTTCTTGCTCTTGCTCTTTCATTGAATAGTGCCGGAATTGCCGCGAATCCCTTGCTTCTTGGATTGTAGACCTTTGTTTGTGTCTGGCTATGTATATGGATGTGCATAAAGAAGGGACATCTCTCTCTCGACGGGGAAGAAGCTGCAGCGGCACCTCACGAACTTCTTACTGGGGCAGCACCATCCCATCCTATAGGCATTTTATAGTGTTTGGATGCACGTGTTTTGTTCATATTCCTGCGCAGTTCAGAGAAAAATTCCAAGGCAACCACTTGTGTCTTTCTTGGATATGCTCAGTCTGGGTATAGATGCTATGACGTGAAATCCAAGAGACTCGATGTATCCTTGAATGTTATCTTTAATGATATCGCCTCATATTTATTATCCTTAACCTAATTCATCGGCCCCGGGGGAGAATGGTGATGGAGATGTATTGCGGCCTTCTCCTGTTCATCAACTCGAACCTCATTCTTCTGCAGTTGATGTTACGGATCAGCCTCACTCTTCAGGCCAGCAGCTTTGCCCAGCATCTTCTGCCGATTGTCAGCCTGTTCAGCGGACCTAAGAGGATTCCCCGGCACAGCATGTTTATTCTCGGCGGCGATTACAGTCTCTTTCCCAGGGTCAGACTACTCCAGAAGATCCGCAGTCTACCCCAGTGGCTTCCCTTCCAGTCGCTTCCTCAGATTCTGGATCCCTCTCTCAGGTTCGTCGATCCTCTCAAGTTTCTTATCCCGTTGAAGGATTTTTTTTCTTATGAATCGTTTTCCCCAAAACATCGAGCTTACCTCATGTCAGTTCAATCTTCTCATGAACCTGAATCATTTGCTGAAGCCTCCAATCATTCTTGCTGGAGAGATGCTATGCAGGAATAAATCAATGCCCAGGATAAAAAGAATAAGACTTAGGACTTAGTTAGTCTCATTGCCTGCAGGGAAACAAGCCATTGGCTGCATGCAAGTGGATTTACAAGATCAAGCATAAAGCGGATGGCTTGGTAGAGAGATACAAAGCTAGATTAGTAGCTAAAGGATTCCTTCCAGAATATTGAGTCGAAACTGAGGAAACATTTGCCCCGGGTTGAAAAAATGACAACTATTCGTGTCATTCTTGCCTTGGCTGCAATCAAAAAGTGGCCCTTATTTCAACTGTGAAGAATTCCTTTCTCCACGTAGATCTGCAAGAATAAGTTTCTATTCAGCCTCCTCCAACTCCAGGCTTCTCTTCTCCTAGGAATCCTAACTTGGCAAGCTCAAGAGAGCTCTCTATGGGCTAAAGCAGGCACCAAGAGCTTGGTTTTAAAGGTGCAGCAGAGCAGTTGAAGGAGCTGAACAACTCCAGGGCGCGCTAGCGCACACTTAGGTTCAATGTAGTTCCGTCACAGCCGACTAAGTCTCATTCCGTACCGTCACCAGCAAACGGAGGCTTTTCAGCTCCCTCCCCGTGGCGTTTACGAGGGGTTACAACTCATATCCGAGCGTTGGTACACCTCCCATCCGTTCGAGGGCATGCATGGCTATCGCCCTTGCACCGATCTCGTGCTGATCGATGGTGTGACAGCTAGAAGTGCCTTTCCCGCCCGCATGAACAGACTGGAACTGCTGAGTCAACTGCTACTTATGAAACCTATGTCTCATCAGCCTTTCCTATGAGATCGAGTATGGGCTGCTGTCTATGCCATTCCATTCGGTCCGACTCTCACCACCCCTGCTTCTTAATCTGCTGGGTCATTTACTGATTCAAGATCAATTAGTGCTAGGTCAATGGGGGCCACTGGGTCCGCTCGATCTCCAACAATTTGCCATGGGTCTCCATCTCGATCTCGAGATGTATCTGCACCTTGGTCTGGATAATCCCCGACGGGTGAATCTGTTCCCGGAGCTGTGGGGGATGTTCAGAAAGCCGTCGCAGGACGAAATGTTACCTTTGCCTATGGATCCATAACCCGTTATCGATCGCGAGTGAGCAGCAGGATCCGCTTCATTTTGACTTCATAAACTAGCTCTGCCATTGCTTCCTCCGCTACTATACTACTTACTGTTGGGTTCTCGACCGGATCGGGTAAACTACTCCGCACAATCCGCTGGATCAACCACCCCCTATGTCTTTGCCTGCTTCGATTCCCTCGCCCTCGCCTATGCTGGTGGCTCTGCCAGCTCCGGATGGATCCACTGCTATTGATGCCGCTAGGTCTCTATCGCGATCCTGAAGGTATGCCGCTGAAGTGATGCGGTTATTCATCTGGCCCTGCTACCGATGGATCAACATATGCGGCCTATAATGCCACTAGCGCTGCTGGTGGATATGCCACTGATGTGGCTGGCTCTTCACCGGGTACTGGATATGCGAAAGGTATGGATCAATATATGATACACCTGGCTTAGATGCTGCTGGGTATCGATATCCAACCGGATAGGCAACTAGGTATGTTACTGGGTATTACGTTGTGGGTTGAAATGAATCAATCGGTTATGCCGGTCCTATACCTTACGGCGTAGATCTTTCATAACCTGGGTGCCCAACCGACCGGATCACATTAATCAACCGAATCAACTGCTTCTTATAGTGATGCTTAAACCGGCTCTGTAGGATCTACTACTGCTGGTGGTGGTGGTTCCCGATAATGAGATTTGATCGACTAGCTCAACTGCTTATTCAACAGAATCTACTACTTAGTTAGTGAAATTCCGTTCCGTCAGGTTTCGGGATGGGGAGTTTTGGAGGAACGTTCCGCGATTCCAGATTTTGAAAACTCTATTCTTACGGTTCACTATCTCCCGCTTCACTATTTTCTTGCTAAGATGGAGTTGGAATAGCCACATCTCGATACCAACATAGATCTAATTTCTACTGCCCTTGCCCAACCTAACTTGCCAAACAAACCTTGGTGGAGCACTAAATCATTCGTTCTCTTTATTTCCTCCCTCTACTCATAAAGGAAAGATAAAGGTTTTGAGCAAGCAACAGTTCTGTCATGTTCATTTTTTCTGTGTCTCTTCCCCTTCAAATACTCAAAGAAGGAGGCTTTATCCAATGTATTTGATTGGGAGTCAAAGGCAAAGGTGGCCCCAACTATTAAAGGGCATTCCATTCTTTTCTATCTATCCTTAGAAGTAGGTAGGGTGAGGAACGGAGCAGTCTTTCCATTCGAGTCATCTCCAAGCCGTCGTCGAGTGGGGGGCGCGGATCAAGGCAAGTAAAGGGTCGGCAATGGGTTTCAAATCTTGTTCATCATTAGACAGCTTTATGTCTCTGAAATGCCCGAAGAATCCAAGAGTTTAAGCACTTAGAACTATCTGCTGCTATGAGAGATAGTGAACCAGACGAGTCGACCAACATAGATAGTCTTTGACCGGCCAGCCGAGCACCTGTTTGAATACTTTATATTTGCCCTTTACTTTAAAGGATTAGAGAAATCGCCTCGACGATTCATCTTTGCCCACCGCTCGACTCAACCGAAAATACCTTCAAGAATAGGAAGTGGATCGCTTCGTCTTCCCTCTTTCTTTGTCCAGAAGAAAGAACCGATCGGGAAACCAACCGTCTATTGATAATAGATAGAAGTTCTCATTGAACGAGGATTTTATGCCTATAGGTGGTGGGTGAGCATGCTGCTAGCTAAGCCGGAGAAGCAGCCTGCTATACCGGATAAATAAGTTCAAAGGGGGAGGCGGATCCATTTCTTACTGAAACTGAATGAATTAATTAAATGAAAATGAATTCAAAAAAAAAGGCTGTCGTTTTTTTTTTGCTAGTCATCTCTGTTGCACCTATACTACACTACCGGCATCCATAAGTGGATTCGTTGGGGCGGGCAATCACTTGTTGGGTGAGCTTTCTCTTTCTGGGCAAACAAATAAGGGTCGAACGGAAGCTCAACGAGACGAAGAGGCGAAAGACTGGAATCATCATATCTATAGAAAAAAGAGAGGTTTACCGATCTGAGCAAGCAAGATGAAACGGGAATGGTTATAATCCTGCATGCATCTTGACTAACTTGACTGGCTCACCACTGACCTTACGGGAGGTAGAGCGGAGCAAAGATAAGTACGGAAGAAGAGAGAGAGCGGCTATATTTCTAGGGCATTCATTTGCACTATCGGTAGGTTCGTTGACAAGCAGAGTCTCTTCCTCGGCATGCAGTGTCTTGGTCCCTGGAATCAAAGCAGCTTCTCGGGGTCGAATCTCTTGTATCAACCACTGCAGGCATCATGTTGAAACGCTCGGCCTTAACCACAGCACAGAACGAAGTGAACGCAGAATGCTGGTCTTTCTTTCTCCTTGGCCTTTTCCTTTTCTGAACAAACCGAAGGAGTTGTATCCGCGATAGCCATCGTCGATAGGCTATGGGTACGGTTAGAAAGCATCAGTCCATTTGGATAAGGTGGGAACGGGCCCCAACGATAATGTATTTCATCATTCCAATCCAGCGTAGAAAACGGAAGTGCGCTCCTGCGCACCTTACTCAATAGGGCTTTCAAGCCTCCGTTTGCTCCTCATGACAGGGCCGACGTTGTCTGGAAGGCTCGCAAAATTGATATTACTACTTTCAGAGTTTGAAATCAAGTATGTGCCTCACCTCAAAAGGCTGTCAAAGGACAGGCGTTGGCCGACTTCCTAGCCGCATACCCGGTCGAAGACGCTTATGCTTGACAGCGCCTCACAACCCAGCAAACGGGGCTTAGTCAAGTGACGGAACGGAACTATAATCTAAGCGGCCCGGGCCGAAGCTGCTTCAAAATGTAAGTGCGCGCTAGCGCACACTTTTTCTAATGTAGTGTAGTCAGCATCCGATTCAGTCTCATGTAGTGTAGTCACCCGTTTGCTGGCTTGGGTTTATGGTTCCTTTAACCCACTTGTTTGTTTTTTATCTCTGGCATGAATCTTATCCTGACTCTTGTTACTCCTGTTCTCTTGCGCAAGAGAACATTTTAGTCCAGTGTTGTCGGATGGAACGGAAGCGCATATCGGAAACGAATCTGGCATCTATGGAACCCACGTGCGAACCTTCGGAGCTCGAAGTGAAACGATAACATCAGGAACAGTTAGTTTTCTATGGTCAACATACGATCAAACTCCTTCCAGTCGAACTCAGATGAAAATAGATACTCGACTCAAGTCAAGCTAAAGTAAAGTTCTCAAAGACAAACCAAAGGAAACAGTCGCTACTATAAAGGGCGGTGTATGTCGAATATCTTTCCTGCCTTCCCTTCGGTCAGGCAGTAATATTTAGTCATAGGGCATCTCAGAGATGCCTTCCCTCCTTCCTTTTCCTGGGTTAGTCCGTGGAGTCTGTTTTACTCGAGTTGAGTGAGCTAGGTGAGTTGCTCGAGTGAGATACGTGGTTTTTCGAGGTGAGGGTTCTGAGATGCTCGTTTTAGGTGTCTAAAACGTAAGCTGTATTATGTTTATTTTCATTGAAAAATCAATGTTTCATTGAGTTGGGCCGCTTCTGATCCTCTTCAATCAGTGGAAGTTCACCCTGATTGATGGAGAAAGCTAAACCCTAGCGCTCGAATCCTGCCTCTGAACCCTCACTTGACAAAGAGCCTTGATGAAAGACAAACTGAAGGTCCCCAACATGAAAACCTGCTGCTACGGATTCGGGAATGCCTGGGTACCTGCCTGCTTGCGGATCCTATCAATCAACAGATGGGGAGTACGAGAAGCTTTAAACGGATAATGTAGGGAGTGCCCCAACAACTCGTCATGCACTCGACCTGTCTGAAGTTCGATCGATGAGCCAGCCCTCTACTATGGATTGTTGGTCCGCAGCCCCGCCCTTGACGGAACGGAATAAAAAAAAGAAGGAGAGGCCCATCGATGACCGAGCCACTCTGAGACTACTCCTTACCGAAGCCTTCAGGAACTACATGAAACCTAAGAGGATCGCCGAAGCGAGTCTAAAGGCCAAAGAGTGATCTTTGAACGCTACTACGCATCCTTACTCATAGTAGAGTGTAAGGTAGGTTTGGGTATAGCAGGACTTGAACCTGCGACCATTAGGTTAAAAGCCCAATGCTCTACCAACTGAGCTATACACCCCCAAAAACATTTTTGAGTCAATAAGGATTGGTGCGGAAAAGAAAAGAGGCCCCTCTTCTTTCTTCTCATCATATTACAGTACAGGGGCGCGGCTCTGTATGAGGCTCGTACTGCAGAGCAAGTCTGGTCTTGTTTCCACTCATTGAAGATTCTATCTACAAAAGAAGGTCAACGGGGGATACTAAAGTAGCTCTCACTGAGACCCGCGTAGAAAAGGGAAGTGCGCTCCTGCGCCTTTACGTGATAGGGGCAAGAACAAGCTTCTTTATAGGTGTAGTGTAGTCAGCTGACGGAACTACATGAGACTCAACCGGGGGCCGAAGAAGCCAGAGCAATTCCGGCACTATTCAATGAAAGAGCAAGAGCAAGAACTATTTCATTGCGAGTTGAGGCCAGCAAGAAAACGCCCTATATATATAAAGGCGTTAGCACCTTACGTTTATTGAATGGGGCTTTCGCGCTAGCGC